TGATGGAAAGACTTCTCGACTACCGCAGCCAACTCCATTTGTTAGAACAGCTTCCATTGAGTCTCTGCACCTATCCCTTTTTTCACTTTCTGAACCTTTGTTTTCGGAAAATAGGATTTGGCTCAGGATTGCCCCTTTTTATTAATTCCAGGGTTTCTCTGAATTTGAAAGTTCTCACTCAGCGGGTTTCCATACCAAGGCCCAATCCAATTAAGTCCGTAGCGTCTACCAATTTCGCCATATCCCCCTTCGTTTTATGTTGAGATTCAAATTTCATTGCGATGTCGTTTCTTTTTTTGTTTCATTTATACTCATTTATACTGAAATCATTGAATTCATTAGATACCAGATTTCCTACTGGAAAAAATGTTTTCGTTTATTTCTTACTTACCTTCTATAGGACTATAGGAGAACCATCTTTGGATTTGGTCCAATCGACTATGATTCTACCATTTCTGTATCTGCAATTCAATATAGATGGATATCTATCCAAGGTAAATATATCCACCTGCCACGTTTTCGATGTAATTTTGAATACTTGAAGGTTCGATTCTTTTTTTGTCATCTTAATTTTCACCTTTACTACTTACCTCTTTATGAATGAAAGTAGGGAATGTCTCATTAGTTATAACTAACCATTCGGAATTGGAACTATATGATATAGAATCAACTAATATAATAACAATAAAAAGAAGTTCCAATGTCATTTTCATTCAAAAATGAAAACTTTAATTATCTAAAACTCAAATATCAAATAATAAAATAATAAAAGATATATCAAATTTAATAATATTCGAATTGTATTTGTATTAGTGATAAATAAATCGAAATCCTATAATCGCTCTATTAATCGTTGTGTTTTAGAATATTCAATATTGATTTGAAATTCTATGATTTTCGATATTCAATTCATATCGACTCTAACTAGATAAGAAATGAAATATATAGTTAATAACTAAGCTTCTAATAATTTTTTTAATTACTCTAGATCTAAAATGTATATTATATGAGCCCGCTTAGCTCAGAGGTTAGAGCATCGCATTTGTAATGCGATGGTCATCGGTTCGATTCCGATAGCCGGCTTTTCCTATTTATTCAAATTTTTACGTAATTGAGAATGTTCCTTTTGAAATCAAAGAATATTGAAGGGGTGTCGTCTCCCCTTTCCAAAAGCCATCCATTTTTTAAGTTATAAGACCTTACGATTATATCAGGAAAGGGGTCCTTTTTTCTATAATCGTTTTTCTATACTAGAAGGATTTGGATCGTTATCCAATTCATCCCATTCTTCTTTCTAGTACACAAGTACAATATTTCAGTAAACTTCGTTTCATTTCGTTCAGTTTTATTTTAGTTTAAAAAAAAATAAGAATAAAATCCATATTAAATTAAGAATAAGGAGTCTTTATGTCGCGTTACCGAGGACCTCGTTTCAAAAAAATACATCGCCTAGGGGCTTTGCCAGGACTGACTAATAAAAAGCCTAGAACCGGAAATGATCTTAGAAACCAATCGTATTCGGGGAAAAAATCTCAATATCGTATTCGACTAGAAGAAAAACAAAAGTTGCGTTTTCATTATGGTCTTACAGAACGACAATTAGTAAAATATGTTCGTATTGCCGGAAAAGCCAAGGGGTCAACAGGTCAAGTTTTACTCCAATTACTTGAAATGCGTTTGGATAACATACTTTTTCGATTGGGTATGGCTTCGACTATTCCTGCCGCCCGGCAATTAGTTAACCATAGACATATTTTAGTTAATGGTCGTATGGTAGATATTCCAAGTTATCGCTGTAAACCCCGAGATATTATTACAGCGAAGGATGAACAAAAATCCAGAGCTCTGATTCAAAAATCTCTGGATTCGTCCCCTCGCGAAGAATTACCAAGTCATTTGATCCTTCAACAATTCCAATATAAAGGATTAGTCAATCAAATAATAGATAGTAAATGGATCGGTTTGAAAATAAATGAATTGCTAGTTGTAGAATATTATTCTCGTCAAACTTAAACCTAACTAAAATAAATGCAAGGTTCCGACGCGAAGTAAATTCACTTAACTTAATAAGTAAGTTAAATATAAGTAAGTTAAATATGTTTTGCTCCGGATTTTGTCCCTTTTATAGATCTTTATTTTATAGATTAAGGAATATTTTCATTCCTTGTCTATTGTTCATAGTTACAGTATTTTCTTTATCTAGTATTTTATGTGTCATACCAATTAGGAATAGAAAACCTATCTTAACTAAAAGACAGGTCGAACAGTTGTACTAGTGTTATAAATTTCCCATTGCTATTGTTGTTAGGCAAGTCATCAACGAAAACGGAAAGAGAGGGATTCGAACCCTCGGTAAACAAAAGCCTACATAGCAGTTCCAATGCTACGCCTTGAACCACTCGGCCATCTCTCCTATATAATGATTATGACCCCAAAATTGAATAAATTGCGAATCATTCACATTGATAATCGATTATTGGAACAGTTCCTTTTGTTGGTATGTTATACCACTCCATTCAGTGAAATCGAATCGGGTTCAAATATTTCTTATTAATTCCTGTCAAAAAAGAGGAATTGGAAGAAAGGGTCCATATCTTTTTTTTTTTTTTTTAAATAAATTCAAATTTGGTTTTATGTTATTTCGTACGGTACAATTCTTTTCTTGCGCGGTATCATTTTCTCGCGAGAAGTAATTATAAGAATTAATCGAATGGATTGTTGCCTATGCCTAGATCTCGAATAAATGCAAATTTTATTGATAAGACTTTTTCAATTGTAGCAAATATCTTATTACGAATAATTCCGACAACTTCAGGAGAAAAAGAGGCATTTACCTATTATAGAGATGGTGCGATTTGATTTTGTTTTTCTTTTTTTTATTGATTCATTTCTCTCAGTTTGACGAAAAAGACACGCGATTCCAGTCGGGAATTTTTTTTCAAAAAAAAAAAAGAAAATAAAAATATATATATATATACGTTTATACGCTTGTTGAGGGTGAAACTTAGAAATAGAACTATTCCCTCTGTCGCGTATCCTCGATTAATGCAACCTCATATGCTATGTTTCAATTGTGGATTCTAGTATTCAGCGAAAGGTTACACCTAGGGAGTTCTGTTCTGTATTATGGGTTAATAGGACTCCACGAGTACTAATAGGCAGCATAGGGGAAGACGCACTACATTTAGGAATCAACAACACGAAAATTTTGTTATAAATTACCCCTTGCTTATGGGGCTCGGGAATAAAAGAATGGTTGGGATAATAAGCACCCATCTCGTTTGTACTTTGGATATCCGTATAACCATCGAAGGGTGTTGAAGTGACTAATTCCTTGAAATTAGAAAGCGTTGAAAACAAAGAAATTGTTGGAAGTATCCTTTCATTTCTATCTAGTCCCAATAGGTGTTAAGAAAAGATCTTTTGCAGGAAGGTTGGCTAGAGATTTCTTGTAAAAACACTAGCCCCGATCAGTTCATAATGAGAATATTTTAATCTTTTTTGGATTACATTTATTATTCTCCTTATGCACATAGGGTGGAGCTGTATGAGATGCAAATCTCACGTACGGTTCTGAAACGGAGGGGTTTAAAATTTAACGACGACCGTAACGGATGTCAGCTCAATCCGAAGGAAATTATGCGGAAGCTTTACAGAATTATTATGAAGCTATGCGACTAGAAATTGATCCCTATGATCGAAGTTATATACTCTATAATATAGGCCTTATTCACACAAGTAATGGAGAACATACGAAAGCTTTGGAATATTATTTTCGAGCACTAGAACGAAACCCATTCTTACCACAAGCTTTTAATAATATGGCCGTGATCTGTCATTACGTGCGGCTATCTCCACTATAGAAACAAAAAAGAAAGAAAAAATCTACTAGTAACGACTGCAAAAAGCTAGGCTTTCTACATATGCATCGTCTAAAATAACGATTTATCTTAGCTGTAGTAAAGAAAGACACTTCATAGGAGTCGAAATATGAAAAAATAGATAATATGCCTAGTTACTTTTTCTATGGATAAAAAAAAAAAAGGATCTAATTGATAGAAGAAGCGCCGTAAAGATCAATTCCCCGCGTTTTAGGCCGATACAATAAAAACTGCGTACTACTTATGTCAGGATCGTAGATATCCTTATCGCATGATGTGCGATAAAAATTAGGAATCTACTTATGTAATAGAGTTGATCCCCTAAAATTTTGCGCAGCGGTGTAGGATCAAATCCCAAAGATAGTAAGTCTTTTTCTTATGACGGAAAGTCTTTTTCAAAAATTCTATATAAATTTTTATATGAAACCGAGATAGTTACTTTTCAGAAAATTCTAATGACTAATGATAAGGGAACTTTATTCTTCTGGCGGTAGGACAAAAGATAAAACTAAATAATAAATAAAATGGATTATGAATCCAAATTTTAGTTTGAAACTCATGTAATTAAATTCTTTTGGCTAACCCGAATAAATTGGATAGATCCATAGAAATCTCATTCATTAGGTATAATAGATTAAAACGGGCACACCAAAAGAATTGATTGCCGAGCCGTATGAGGTAGGAAACTCTCAAGTACGGTTCTAAGGGAAGGAATTTACCTATTCCGACCGAGGAGAACAGGCCATTCGACAGGGAGATTCGGAAATAGCGGAGGCTTGGTTCGACCAAGCGGCTGAATATTGGAAACGTGCTATATCACTTACTCCCGGTAATTATATCGAAGCGCAGAATTGGTTGAAGATCACGAGGCGTTTCGGATAAAAAAAAGCCGACGCCTTTTAGTTTTATGATTGAATTTTCTATTTAGATTGTTTGGCTATGTTATGGATATTATTCTAGATCCTTTTATCATTTTTGGTAAAATGAATTGTTTGTCCTATCAGTCAAATAAAAAATCGATCATTCCTTTGGGAAGACCCAATTAAAGATAAAGAATTTCATTATACCCCTTCTAAAGTGCTCTATTTCATCTGGTATTTGGTAGGCATAAAAAAGATA